TAAATTAAAATTTAAATTATAAACAAGTAAATACTTATAATACGCCGAGCCCTCTTGAATGGAAGAGGTGATGGTATAGTCTATGCTCTTGGAAACAAGGGACTAACATGAACTCTGTGCCAGCAGCCGCGGTAAGACAGAGGATGCAAGCGTTATCCGGAATGATTGGGCGTAAAGCGTCTGTAGGTGGTTTCTTGAGTCTACTGTTAAAAACTAGGGCTTAACCCTGAATAAGCAGTAGAAACTAAGAAGCTTGAGTATGGTAGGGGCAGAGGGAATTCCCGGTGTAGCGGTGAAATGCGTAGAGATCGGGAAGAACACCAATGGCGAAAGCACTCTGCTGGGCCGAAACTGACACTGAGAGACGAAAGCCAGGGGAGCAAATGGGATTAGATACCCCAGTAGTCCTGGCCGTAAACGATGGATACTAAGTGCTGGGCGTCTCAAAGCGGACAGTACTGTAGCTAACGCGTGAAGTATCCCGCCTGGGGAGTATGCTCGCAAGAGTGAAACTCAAAGGAATTGACGGGGGCCCGCACAAGCGGTGGAGCATGTGGTTTAATTCGATGCAACGCGATGAACCTTACCAGGATTTGACATGCCACTATTCTTTTTGAAAAAATTGATTAGCTGCAAAGCAAGTGGACACAGGTGGTGCATGGCTGTCGTCAGCTCGTGTCGTAAGATGTTGGGTTAAGTCCCGCAACGAGCGCAACCCTCGTCGTTAGTTGTTGTTTAACACAAGTAACTAGTGAGACTGCCGGTGATAAGCCGGAGGAAGGTGAGGATGACGTCAAGTCAGCATGCCCCTTACATCCTGGGCGACACACGTGCTACAATGGCCTGGACAATGAGATGCTACTCCGCGAGGACAAGCCAACCTCAAAAACCAGGTCTCAGTTCGGATTGCAGGCTGCAACTCGCCTGCATGAAGTCGGAATCGCTAGTAATCGCCGGTCAGCCATACGGCGGTGAATACGTTCCCGGGCCTTGTACACACCGCCCGTCACACCATGGAAGCTGGCTATGCCCAAAGTCGTTACTCCAACTTGCTTGCAAGAGGGGGATGCCTAAGGCAGAGCTAGTGACTGGGGTGAAGTCGTAACAAGGTAGCCGTACTGGAAGGTGCGGCTGGATCACCTCCTTATAAAAGGTTTTAATTTTAAATTGTTTGCGCACTTACTTGCTTCTTGTTGCTTAGCAAAAAGCAACAAGAAGCAAGTAAGTAAGCTTTTTTATATATTTAAAATATATTTTTTTATTTTTTTAAATTAGAAAAACAGCTGGGCTATTAGCTCAGTTGGTTAGAGCGCACCCCTGATAAGGGTGAGGCCGCTGGTTCAAATCCAGCATAGCCCACTGTACTTAGAATTTAAGCTTAACTTTTTTAATTTTAAAAAAGTTAAATTTATAAAGCTTAGCTTTATAAATCTTATGCTTAGAAAACAAGTCTTCTTGCGGAGCAAGTCTTCTTGCGGAGCAAGTCTTCTTGTTGTTTCGCTTGCTTTGCAAGAAGCAAGTCTTCTAAGCAAGTGTTTTATAAACAAAACAATATTATTTATTCTTATAAAATTTATAAGTTTTTTAGGGGGGTATAGCTCAGTTGGTAGAGCGCTGCCTTTGCAAGGCAGATGTCAGCGGTTCGAGTCCGCTTATCTCCACCAGTGTAAGGACGTAGCCTAGAATACAAGTCTTCTAGGTAAAATTAAAGAATTTTTTTATTTTTTAATAAAACCTAGAAGACTTATTTTCTAGGCTACGACCAACACTTATTCTAAGCATAAAACCACACTTTATTTTTAAAAAGTGGTATCAAATTTTTTTTATGGTCAAAAAAATAAAGGCTTACGGTGGATACCTAGGCATCCAGAGACGAAGAAGGGCGTGGAAACCGACGAAACGCTTCAAGGAGCTGGAAACAAGCATTGATTTGAAGATTCCCGAATAGGGCAACCTTATAAACTTCCTTTTTAATTCATAGATAGGAAAGAGATAACCCGGTGAATTGAAACATCTTAGTAGCCGGAGGAAAAGAAAGCAAACGCGATTCCCTTAGTAGCGGCGAGCGGACTGGGAATAGCCTAAACCTTTTTATTTTTTTATTAAAATTAATAGGGGTAGTGGGAGAATAAATAAATTATGTTTTAAAAATCTAGTTTATATTTGATACGAAGCAGCTGAATCCTGCACCATAGATGGTGAAAGTCCAGTAGTAAAAAAAAATAAAATAAACTATAATTAATCTTACTTTACTTGCTTCTTGTTAAGCAACAAGAAGACTTGCTCCTTGCTTCGCAAGCAAAGCAACAAGAAGACTTGCTTCTTGCTTCGCAAGCAAAGCAACAAGAAGACTTGTTTTCTAAGCATAAGATTTATAAAGCTAAGCTTTATAAATTTAACTTTTTTAAAATTAAGCTTTTTTTCTAAGTAAGTAAGTAAAAACTTATATTTAATATTTTATCCCGAGTAGCATGGGACACGTGAAATCCCGTGTGAATCAACGAGGACCACCTCGTAAGGCTAAATACTCCTGGGTGACCAATAGTGAAGTAGTACCGCGAGGGAAAGGTGAAAAGAACCCCTGTCGGGGAGTGAAATAGAATATGAAACCGTAAGCTGTCAAGCAGTGGGAGGGCTACATAAGAGCCTGACCGCATGCCTGTTGAAGAATGAGCCGGCGACTTATAGAAAGTGGCTAGGTTAATTCCTATAGAAGGAGCCAAAGCGAAAGCGAGTCTGAATAGGGCTTATGTCACTTTTTATGGACCCGAACCCGGGTGATCTAACCATGGCCAGGATGAAGCTTGGGTAAAGCCAAGTGGAAGTCCGAACCGACCGATGTTGAAAAATCGGCGGATGAGTTGTGGTTAGGGGTGAAATGCCAATCGAACTCGGAGCTAGCTGGTTCTCCCCGAAATGCGTTGAGGCGCAGCGATTGACGAAAATTAAAAGGGCTGCCTAGGGGTAAAGCACTGTTTCGGTGCGGGCTGCGAGAGCGGTACCAAATCGTAGCAAACTAAGAATACTAGGTATAGCTTTCCGTCAATCAGTGAGACGGTGGGGGATAAGCTTCATCGTCAAGAGGGAAACAGCCCAGATCATCAGCTAAGGCCCCTAAATGACCGCTAAGTGGTAAAGGAGGTGAGAATGCAGAAACAACCAGGAGGTTTGCTTAGAAGCAGCCACCCTTAAAAGAGTGCGTAATAGCTCACTGGTGGAGCGTTCTTGCGCCGAAAATGAACGGGACTAAGCGGTCTGCCGAAGCTATGAGATTTCTTATGTTTTTTTGCAAACAATCGTTTTGCTTAACTTTGCTTAAAAGAAATCGGTAGGGGAGCGTTCCGCTCTAGTGTGAAGCATAAACGAAAGTCAATGTGGACGAAGCGGAAGTGAGAATGTCGGCTTGAGTAACGCAAACATTGGTGAGAATCCAATGCCCTGAAAACCTAAGGTTTCCTTCACTAGGTTCGTCCATGGAGGGTTAGTCAGGACCTAAGACCAGGCTGAAAAGCGTAGTCGATGGAAAACAGGTTAATATTCCTGTACTAAATTTTATTTTGTACCGAAGGACGAAGAAGGCAATAATTGATCGAATTTGGATTTCGATGGAAGCATTCAACGCTATGATAGATAGAAGAAAAACTATTCTTGAGCCAAGATGTAAAACGGTTTTATTTGTAACTTAGAAAACTTGTTTTCTAAGCTTATGAGTAATTCTCAATGAATTGTCAAACTTCCTAGAAAAGTTCGAACTACTTTATAATAAAATTTACCTGTACCCGAAACCGACACAGGTAGGTAGGTAGAGAATACCAAAGGGCGCGAGAAAACTCTCTCTAAGGAACTCGGCAAAATGGCCCCGTAACTTCGGGAGAAGGGGTGGTTACCTATAAACGGTAACCCGCAGTGACCAGGCCCAGGCGACTGTTTACCAAAAACACAGGTCTCCGCAAAGTCGCAAGACGATATATGGGGGCTGACGCCTGCCCAGTGCCGGAAGGTGAAGGAAGTTGGTTATTCGTTGCTCGCAAGGAAAAAGCTAACAACCGAAGCCCCGGTGAACGGCGGCCGTAACTATGTTTTGTAGTTGTAAAATTTGGCTATATGCTGGAATATCTCGTTATTCTTTAACTACTCGAAATTTTTTTTCAGTGACAATGTTAAAGTAGAGGCAATCAGCAGGAAAGATCTTTAAAAATAATTATGAATTTTGATATAAAAAAAGTACCACCCAATATCGGTTATTATTTGGCTGGATTTGTAGATGCTGAAGGGTCATTTAGTGTCAGTTTTGTAGCAAAAAGAAGTATGAAATCCGTTGCTTCAAAAAGCTTAGAAGAAAGTATGGATTTGCTTTTACTACGTAAACAAAGCGATTCTTTTCCGTGGAAAATAGTACCAAGTTTTGCTGTTGATCAAAAAGAAAGACATATTTTAGCTCTTTTAAGGAAACATCTCCAATGTGGAAATCTTACAACTTCTAAAGAAGGAATAAGCACTTATCAAGTGAGCAATATCAATGCTCTCAAAGATTACATTGTTCCCTTTTTTAAAAAGTACAGGTTTCATTCAGCAAAAAAACAACGAGATTTTTCAAATTTTTGTCAAATCTTAAAAATTCTTGAAAAAGAAATTCTGATGCAAGAAGATATTGAGAAAATACTTTCTCTGCGGCTGAATACAGCAGCAGTTATAGCAAACCGAAAGTATAGCGATTCAGTTATACTCAGTTATTATTTAAAGAAATCCTCAGAGACTAATACGCCAGACTCAGAAGTTCTTAGAAAAGAACGAAACTCCTGAGATGATAGAGTCCGATCTCTATGGTGACATAGAGGCTTAAAAAGTTAGAGTTTTCTAATCTTTTAGAGCACATCTTTTTATAGCTTTTATTTTATAAAAAGCATTTAAAGTTTGTTAACATTAATGAACGGTCCTAAGGTTGATTTTGATAATCACAAATCATCGCTAGCCTTAGTAAAACCAAACTATATGCTGGAAACTCCTCAAAAACTTTTTAGTACTCGTTTTTTTTTAATTCAGTAAAAATCTAAAAGACAAGGGGACAATCAGCAGGAAAGACTTATAAATTTTTTATTTTTATTTTTTATAAGAATCCTCAGAGACTAATACGTTTGGAGATTAAAAATGACAACCATACTTAATGCTGAGTGGATAGTAGGTTTTGTTGATGGAGAAGGATGTTTCCATATCGACATTAATAAAAATAACCTTATGAAACTTGGTTATCAAGCACTTCCAGAATTTACCGTTGTTCAACACGAATCCGATGTACAAATTCTTAATGCCTTGAAAGCCTTTTGGAAATGTGGTGTGGTTCGTAAAAATCACGGAAATAGAATGTGTTATCGAGTACGTAATTTAAACCATCTTCAAACAATAATAATTCCTTTTTTTGAAAAACATAAACTTAAAACAAAAAAACGTATCTCTTTTGAACGTTTTCGGTCGGCAGTTTTATTAATGGAAAAAAAAGAACATTTAACTTTAGAAGGTTTAGATAAGCTACGTAAATTAAGAGAAGGTATAAATAGTCTTTCTAATCTAAGATAGAGTCCACCTTACCATGAAAATGGATAGATTTAGTGAGCGAAATTCCTTGTCAGGTAAGAAGAATTTGCCTGAATAAGAACGTGAGTTCTTATTAGTACACCAACTCATAACGGTGAACCCTAAAGTTTTAAACTTAAAAGACTTAAATTCTAAGTAAACCATGGGAATACCGTGGGAACGAGTAAATTAAAATTTTTAATTTTACGAGACCCGTAACGACTGATCCGAAAGGAGAGGATTGCTTATTTTTTAAGTAAGCGATCAACACGTTGGCACTTCTCTTAGATAATAAAGAACTTAGAAGACTTGCTTCTTGCTAAGCAACAAGAAGACTTGCTTCTTGCTTCTTGCAAAGCAAGCGAAGCAACAAGAAGACTTGCTTCTTGCTAAGCAACAAGAAGACTTGTATTCTAAGCATAAGATTTATAAAGCTAAGCTTTATAAATTTAACTTTTTTATAATTAAAAAAGTTAAGATTTATAAATTTTAAAGTAAAATCTATAAATTTAACTTTTTTATAATTAAAAAAGTTAAGCTTGTATTCTAAGTGAAAGAATATTATCTATAGTTAATAACCCAAATTTAAGAAGTGATCTTTATGAATATTAAACTAAGAAGCTTTACTTTAAATCCTTTTTGGGTAACAGGTTTTGTGGATGGTGAAGGTTGTTTTTGCGTATCTTTCAATAAACGTGCTTCCTTAAAAATGAAGTTGGAAGTTAGACCAAGTTTTTCACTAGGTCAACATGAAAGATCCGTGGATACACTAAAAAGTTTACAAGAATTTTTTAATACTGGTGGCATTAGATATGACAAAAAAGAAGGTAGTTATAAATATGAGGTTAGAGATTTAAAATCTTTAAACGAAAAAATAATTCCACATTTTGAAAAGTATCAATTAATAAGCGCCAAGAAAGAAGATTTTGAAAGATTCAAAATTATCTGTCTTTTAATGAAAAATAGTAAACATTTAAATCGTCAAGGTTTAATGATTATTATCGAAAATGCAGTAAAAATGAATCAATCAGGTAAACGAAAATATTTGAAAGAAGATCTTCTAAGGATTTGTGGAGAAGTTGAAGGTATAGTCTGATCAATGAGGAAACTCATTGCTAACAAAATGAAGTTCTGACCCGCACGAAAGGCGTAACGATCTGGGCACTGTCTCGGAGAGAGACTCGGTGAAATAGACATGTCTGTGAAGATGCGGACTACTTGCACCTGGACAGAAAGACCCTATGAAGCTTGACTGTAGCCTGGAATTGGATTTGGGCTCTTCTTGCGCAGACTAGGTGGGAGGCGTTGATAATTTCTTTCTGGAGAGATTGGAGCCATCAGTGAGAGACCACTCTGGGAGAGCTAGAATTCTAATGGTGATCCTTGAATCAGGACACTTGACAGTTTCAGGTAGGCAGTTTGACTGGGGCGGTCGCCTTAATTATGGGGCGCTTAGTTTCGTAAGATACTAAGGCAAATTGAGCTGTATGCTGGAACCTCCGTTCTTAAAATCGTATTTTTCCGTTAAAATATTGATTAAAAGATCTTATTAATAAGTTAATTAGTAAGTTTAAAATAGTATCCGTTACTACTTTTTTTATAAAAAAAGTGAAAATGTACACGGTGCGGACAATCAGCAGGGAAGTTTATTTACTAAATCTAAATATAACCCCTCAACGACTACACGCTTGACATCCTAGTTACCTTTAAAAAGTAAAGGATGATGATATAGTCTGAACTTTTAGGCGACTAAAAGCTTTCTTAGCTTAGAGCTTAGCTAAGGAGAAATTTACATTCTTAGGAAGCTTAGTAAATATAAGTGCAAAATATAACAACTGTCACTGTAAATATTATATGTCTTCTTTAGAAAAAAAAGATTTAAAGAAGTTAAGAAAAGAAATTTTAATTGGTATTATCTTAGGAGATGGTCATCTTGAAACTCAAAATAAAGGAAAGACCTTTAGATTGAAAATTGAACAATCAGAAAAACATAAGGATTATGTCTTTCATCTTTATGATATTTGGGAAGATTTTTGTTTAAAAAGTCCTCAAAAAAAAGCAAAAGGAAATTCGTATAATTATGCTTTTCAAACCTTATCTAGTTCGACTTTTAGGTTTTATGCTCAACTTTTTTATGATGATAAAGGTAAAAAAATAATTCCAAAAGAAAGTCTTTTATTAAATCTCTTAACTCCTTTAGGTTTAGCTTATTGGTATATGGATGATGGATCTTTGAAATCTTCACAATCCAAAGGTGTATATTTAAATACTCAAGGATTTACAAAGGAAGAAATAAATACCTTATGTATAATTTTAAAGAAAAAATTTGATTTAGATGCTTGGAAAAGTAAAGATAGAGATCGTTTTAGGATTTATAAAGCTAAGCTTTATAAATTTAACTTTTTTAATTTTAAAAAAGTTAAGATTTATATTTCTGGAAAATCTTATGAAAAATTGAGATTTTTAATTTTTCCTCATTTACTTGAAAGTTTTCATTATAAATTCCCTACGATTAGAATTAAACCTAATACTAATAAGTCACGAGTAAATTAACATTATTGCCTAAAAAGTAACGGAGGCGTGCAAAGGTTCCCTCAGGCTGGACGGAAATCAGCCGTAGAGTGTAAAGGCAGAAGGGAGCTTGACTGCAAGACTTACAAGTCGAGCAGGGGCGAAAGCCGGCCTTAGTGATCCGACGGTGCCGAGTGGAAGGGCCGTCGCTCAACGGATAAAAGTTACTCTAGGGATAACAGGCTGATCTTTCCCAAGAGTTCATATCGACGGAAAGGTTTGGCACCTCGATGTCGGCTTAGTAATTTGGGCCCTTGGAAGGGTGACTTTCCAAGAAAATTCGGCTTATAACGGTGAACCCTAAGGCGCTATTACTCAGCAGCGCTATGGCAATACCGTGCGAAGTTTTAAAAATGAAATATGCTAGAACTAGAACAAAAAGATTTACTCATTGGTTGTATACTAGGAGATTGTAATGTTCAACAAAATGGAATAAATTATAGAGTTGCTTTTGATCACAGTATTTCTCAATTGGAATATGTCAAATGGAAGCATTTGGTTCTTCAACCTTATACAACCCCTATAGTGGAATATTCAGTTTATGACAAAAGAAATCATAAAAACTATAAAAAGGTACGCTTTAAAACATTAACAAAACCTTTTTTTAATGATTATTATCAGATTTTTTATACTAATAAAGTCAAAACAATCCCCCAAAATATACACGAGTATTTGAAATCAGAGCTAGCATTAGCAGTTTGGTATTTAGACGACGGAGCACTACGAACAGATTGTAGAGGGTTACGACTTCATACTAATAGTTTTTCTTTTCAAGAAGTTCATCTTTTAAAAAATGTGCTGAAGAAAAACTTTGAAATAGATTGTCAAATCCATAAACAAGGCAAAGGTTTTAATATATATATAGGAACTTTCAATAAACAATCAGAAAAGTTTTGTGATATTATTAGACCAGTGGTAGCTTCGAAAATTCCTTCTATGCTTTATAAATTTTTAAAACCGTGTAACGACTGAGGAAATAAAAAGACTCCCAAGTAAAAAATTAGCTTTCGCAATCAAAAGTTCGACGCATAGAAAGCTAGTCATTACAAGGAGTAGATAGGAGTATAGATCTCCAATCTAAGGTTTCTTTTTAAAGTACGAGATGGAATTTTTTTCTTTGCAAAAAATATCACTGATTTTTATTTACATCAAGCAAAGAAAAAAACAAATTTTCCATAACACGCCGAACGCTTGTAGTTTGTTTCTACAAGATGATGATATAGTCTATGCCTTAAGAAATTAGGGATTAACATGCATCGCAACCTGGAGCGGTAGTACGTTCCAAGGGTTGGGCTGTTCGCCCATGAAAGCGGTACGTGAGCTGGGTTCAGAACGTCGTAGACTTTGCGACCTTGCAAAGTGATTTGCATGATAAATTCGACTCATAACGGTGGAGCCCTTAGGTTTGGACACCTCAGGGGAATACCGTGGGAAGTCGGTTACTAGTTATCTATAAATACTAAGTTAAACTGAAATTTATTCTAATTTTTACAAAAAACTTTTTTATGATACCTTTTTTTATGAAAAAAATTCTGAAACTGAAAAACGAACTAAAATTGTACCTAGTGAAGAAGAGCTTGAAAAAAGATTAGATCCAGTAAGTTTAGCGGTTTGGTTTATGGATGATGGTGGAAAGGCTCAAAATACTCCTTCAGGAGCTTATATTAATGTGTCTGGATTTGTAGAATCTGATCAAATAAAGCTTCAAAAAGTGTTACAAAAAAAATTTGCCTTAAAGACTAATATACATAAAGCAGGAGGTAATAATCAAAGGAATTTATATATTCCAGCGGCTTCATATAAAACTTTTTATGAAATCGTTTCTCCTACTGTTCTTTTAATTCCTGTTGCGAAGCAAGTCTTATAAATTGTCTTTTTACAAAGTAAAAGATAATTTATAAACCTTAACTTTTTTAAAATTTTAAAGTTAAATTTATAGATTTTACTTTAAAATTTATAAATCTTAACTTTTTTAAAATAAAAAAAGTTAAATTTATAAAGCTTAGCTTTATAAATCAATATTAAAAGAAAAATTATAAAAGTCCTAGTAACTTGACCCCGTAACGACTTCATCCGAAAGGATGGGATATCTCTTAAAAAAGAGATATAAGACGTCGACACTCGCTTCCACCCTTTTCTTGCTTGTAAAGCAAAGAAAAATAGCGAGATGAAGGTATAGTCTAACCCCTTGAGTAATCGAGGGACTTTCCTTGACTTCCTTGCTTAGAAAAAAAAGCTTAACTTTTTTAAAATTAAAAAAGTTAAATTTATAAAGCTTAGCTTTATAAATCTTATGCTTAGAAAACAAATCTTCTTGTTGCTTTGCTTGCGAAGCAAGAAGCAAGTCTTCTAAGTATTATAAGCTTATTCTTAGTAAAGTAGTCACAAAGCTTTAAAATTAAAAAAGCTTTGGAGTAATCAGGAACTCCTGACTCGTAATTAAAAAAAACGAAAGGAGTAGTTGGAGACAGTTCGGTCCATATCCGGTGTAAGCGTTAGAGTATTGAGAGGATCCTTCCATAGTACGAGAGGACCTGGAAGGACGCACCAATAGTATACCAGTTCTCGCGCCAGCGGGATACGCTGGGTAGCCAAGTGCGGAGAGGATAACTGCTGAAAGCATCTAAGTAGGAAGCCCACCTCGAGATGAGTACTCTTTTAAGGTCACGGCAAGACTAGCCGTTTGATAGGTATCAAGTGTACGATCAGTAATGATTTTAGCTAAGATATACTAATAGACCGTAATTTTGACCTTCTTTTTATAAATTTTATATTTTATTGCTTTTACTTAGAAGACTTGCTTCTTGCTAAGCAAGTCTTCTAAGTATAATTAATAAGCAAAACAGCTAAATTTATTCATAAATATTTCCTGGTATCTTTACTAAAGTGGAACCACACCAATCCATCCCGAACTTGGATGTTAAATACTTTAGGAGTGAAAATACTTAAAGGGAGACCTTTTGGGAAAATAACTTGATGCCTGGATATTCACTTACTTGCTTCTTGTTGCTTTTTGCTAAGCAACAAGAAGCAAGTCTTCTGAGCTAAATAAAATAATAAAAAAGCTATATTTGTTTGACAATAAAGCAAAGATTGGTTAGAATAAATACAAAGCCTTCGTGGCGGAATTGGTAGACGCGCCGGTCTTAGAAACCGGTGCTTACGCGTATCGGTTCGAGTCCGATCGAAGGCAATTAAAAATGTAATTGTTATATTTTTAATTAAAATATTTTATTGTTTTTGTTTTTCTTTTTCTTACTTCTAAGTATAAAGTATTTGCTTTTTTATTTAAAAAGCAAAAAGTTAGTAAATAAAAATATAAAGGGGGGTGTAGTTCAATGGTCAGAGCACCGTCTTGTCACGGCGGACGTTGCGGGTTCAAGTCCCGTCATCCTCGAAATAAAATAAATAAAAATTTTATTATAAATACTTAGAAGCTTATGCTTACTTGCTTCTTGCTAAGCAACAAGAAGACTTGCTTCTTGTTGCTTAGCAAAAAGCAACAAGAAGCAAGTCTTATAAAGGTATAAGAACTTATGTTTTTTTGCTTACTGCTATGCAAGTAAAGCAAAGCTAGGCATAAAAATAAGTTTTTAGATATAAAAATTTGCAAATATTTTAAAAATAAGTTAAAATTTATAAAATATAAACTTTATTGCGGGTATAGCTCAGTGGTAGAGCGGCACCTTGCCAAGGTGCATGTCGCGCGTTCGAATCGCGTTACCCGCTCTTATAAGTAAGCACAGCTGTTTTTTTAATTTTAATAAAAATAAAAGTGGAGAGGTGGCAGAGTGGTCGATTGCATCGGTTTTGAAAACCGACGTAGTTTTAAAGCTACCGAGGGTTCGAATCCCTCCTTCTCCGTTAACTTACTTAGAAGACTTGCTTCTTGCTAAGCAACAAGAAGACTTGCTTCTTGCTAAGCAACAAGAAGACTTGCTTCTTGCTAAGCAACAAGAAGACTTGCTCCTTGCAAAGCAACAAGAAGACTTGTATTCTAAGCATAAGATTTATAAAGCTAAGCTTTATAAATTTAACTTTTTTAAAATTAAAAAAGTTAAGATTTATAAATTTTAAAGTAAAATCTATAAATTTAACTTTTTTATAATTAAAAAAGTTAAGCTTGTATTCTAAGCATAAGATTTATAAAGCTAAGCTTTATAAATTTAACTTTTTTTCTAAGTATAAACTTAAAAGACTTTAATTCTAAGCAAGCTAAATATATATTTATATATAGTGTGTTGCTTTGCTTTACTTGCATAGCAGTAAGTAATTTTAGTTAACTTTTATCTAATTATATTATAAAAATTACTTACTTTTTTTCTCATGCAAGCAAAAAAGTAAGTAATTTTTATTTAACAAGAAAATTTATTCATTTTGACTAGCAGTTTTTACATATAAAATTAAAAGAAAAGATGTTGGAATAATTATAAAAAGTGCAGTAGCTATTAATCCAAGAATATTAACTTCCATTTGATTTATACTCCTTAAATAAAAGTAAGATTTTATTATATTGTAAACAAAAAAATTAAAAAAAATCAATATTTTATTTTATTTGCTTGCTTGCTTCTTGCTTCGCAAGCAAAGCAACAAGAAGCAAGTAAAAGCAAATAAACACTTGTTTTTCTTTTTTATTTTTGATAAAGTAAGCTTATGCTTACTTAGAAGACTTGCTCCTTGCAAAGCAACAAGAAGACTTAAATTCTAAGCATATGATTTATAAAGCTAAGCTTTATAAATTTAACTTTTTTAAAATTAAAAAAGTTAAGCTTTTTTTCTAAGTATAAAACTTGCTTCTTGCTAAGAAACAAGAAGCAAGTCTTCTGAGAAAAATAAAGCCTGCTTAGCTCAGCTGGTTAGAGCGTCCGTCTCATACGCGGATTGTCACTAGTTCAAATCTAGTAGCAGGCATTTAATTAATTTATAGCCTTACTTACGTAGTAAGTACTTACTACGTAAGTAAGGAAAACTTAAATTCTTAAAAGACTTGCTTCTTGTTGCTTTTTGCTAAGCAACAAGAAGAGTTTTTAATTTTTTAAAATACATATATAATAAGTTAAACAGAAAATTTATTTTTATTCCGTTTTTAAAACAATTTATGCAAAATACAAGAATTTTTAAATTAGGTTATTTATTTTTAGAAAAAACAAAAAAATATTACTACTGTAAAAAAAATAAATTTACAATAAATTTATTTTTTTTATTTATAGGATTCATTTTAGGTAATACATTTGGAACTTTTTTAAATACTCTTCGACAATATTTTATTTGGGATGGTTATATAATAACTTTATTATTAATTTTTTTAGAAATAATTAATAAATTAATTTATAATAATCAATTTATTAATTATAAGAATAAAAAAGCAATTAAAAATTTAAATTTTATTAAAATTGGTATTTTATTTGGATTTTTTATTGATGCTTTTAAAGTTGGAAGCTAAATTTAAACTAACTTTTAATAAGCTAAGCCCATACTTCTTGTAGTTTCAGAACCTAAATAAACTCGTACACTCAAAAAATCTGTAGGGCAAGCTGATTCACAACGTTTACAACCTACACAATCTTCTGTTCTTGGTGCTGAAGCTATTTGATTAGCTTTGCAACCATCCCAAGGTACCATTTCTAAAACATCAGTTGGACAAGCTCTAACACATTGAGTACATCCAATACAAGTATCGTAAATTTTTACATTATGTGACATAATTTACTCCAAAAAAATAAAAAAAAGATAGCCGAATTAAATATATTATACATTATTAATAAAAAAAAAAATATTTTTAAACAATTTTTGCAAAAATTAATTTAATTTTGTAAAATATAATAAATTATTTTTATTTAAAAAGGGTTTGTAGCTCAGTGGACTAGAGCACGTGGCTACGAACCACGGTGTCGGGGGTTCGAATCCCTCCTTGCCCATATATTAAAATATTCAAAATATAATATATAAATATTAAATACAAAAAACTAAAAAAAATATTTTTTAAAAAAAAATTATTTAAATTTAAAAAACCTTATATATTATATGAATAATAAACTTAAAACTTATAGTAAACCAAGAATAATAGTTATAACTTCTGGAAAAGGTGGGGTTGGTAAAACAACAGCAACTGCTAATATAGGGATGTCTATAGCACGACTTGGCTATAAAGTTATGCTAATAGATGCTGATATAGGTTTACGTAATTTAGACCTTCTTTTGGGATTAGAAAATCGAATCTTATACACAGTTATTGATATGTTAAGCGGGCATTGTAGATTAGATCAAGCAATTATAAAAGATAAAAAATGGAAAAACTTAGCTTTATTAGCTATATCGAAAAATAGACAACGTTATAATATAACACGTAATAATATGGTTAACTTGATAGATTCTATTAATTTACTTGGCTATAATTTTATACTAATTGATTGCCCTGCAGGCATAGATATTGGATTTATTAATGCAATCTCCCCAGCGGAAGAAGCCATTATAGTAACTACTCCTGAAATAACTGCTATTAGGGATGCTGATAGAGTTGCTGGATTGTTAGAAATTAATAATATTTATAACGTAAAATTATTAGTAAATAGAATTAAGCCAGAAATGATAAAAAAAAATGATATGATGTCAGTTAGTGATGTTCAAGACATACTTGGTATACCTTTACTAGGTGCTATACCAGAAGATAATAATGTAATTATATCTACTAATCGTGGTGAACCTTTGGTTTTAAAAAAAAAATTGACTTTATCTGGAATAGCTTTCGAAAATGCTGCAAGACGGTTAATTGGCCAACAAGATTATTTTATTGAATTATCTAAGCCTAAAAAAAATTACTTAAAAAATTTTGTAAATTTTTTTAGTTGGTAATCAACTAAAAAAATTTACAAAATTTTTTAAGTAATTTTTTTTATAGATTTAATGATTTATTAATACTTGAAAAGATTATGAATATAATATAGAATGTATTATGAAAATTAAAAAATCCTCAGTAGCTCAGTGGTAGAGCATTCGGCTGTTAACCGACTGGTCGTAGGTTCAAATCCTACCTGGGGAGTTAAGAAATACTTATAATTTTGTAAATAATAAATATAATTTGAATTGACATTTTATTAAGAAAAATATTAAAATAAAATAATATTTATTTATTTTTATATATTTTTATGGCAGTTCCAAAAAAAAGAATATCAAAATCAAGAAAAAGGCTTAGAAAGAATACTTGGAAAAGTAAAGCAATAATTGAAGCCTCAAAAGCTTTATCCAAAGCTAAAGCTTTAATTAAAAAGGCTTTCTCTAATAAAAACTAAAACTAATTATTTTATTTTAAAAAAAATTAAAAATTATTTTTGTTTATAAATTTTGTATGAAAAAGAAAAATTTTTTTAATATAAAAAAATATTGGTTAAATTTTATTATTGTAATATATATAAATATTATTTTAATAATACCTATATTATCTATGTTAAAAGTAGTAAGTAGTAATTCAATAATTTATTTTTGGACAAGAGCTACAGAACCAATAGCCTTATCTGCTTATTTTGTTACACTATCTATGGCTTTTATTGCTTGCATTTTTAATGTTATTTTTGGATTTTTAGTAGCATGGGTTTTAGTTAGATATAATTTTCCTGGAAAAAAAATTTTAGATTCTACAGTTGATTTACCTTTTGCTTTACCAACTTCTGTAGCAGGTTTAACTTTAACATCAATATATAATAATGAAGGCTTTATTGGCTCTTCATTAGCAAATTTTGGAATTCAAATAGTTTTTACACGATTAGGAATATTAATAGCTATGATTTTTGTGTCTTTCCCTTTCGTTGTTAGAACAGTACAGCCCATATTGCAGGATATAAATAAGGAATTAGAAGAAGCTTCTTGGACACTTGGTGCTTCTTCTTGGACAACTTTCAAATTAATTATATTTCCTTCAATATTGCCAGCATTACTAACAGGTATGACATTATCTTTCTCAAGAGCTATCGGCGAATATGGTTCAGTAGTTATTATATCTTCTAATTTTCCTTTTAAAGATTTAATTGCACCTGTTCTAATTTTTCAGTATTTAGAACAATATGATTATAATGGAGCCACCATAATAGGAACCGTTATCTTATTAATATCTTTATTTTTATTATTAGGAATAAATTTTTTACAAGCTTGGAATCAAAAATACAATAAAAAATAAAAAATTTAAATTAATTTTTTTAGATAAAATAAAAAATTAAATATTTATACTTACTTGCTTCTTGTTGCTTAGCAAAAAGCAACAAGAAGCAAGCAAAGCTATCTTTTTTTAAATTTCAAAAGCTTTTTTAATTTTAATTAAATAAAATATAAAAATATGTTTATAGTTACACTAATCCGTGATTATATTGACTTAATAAATCAATTATATGATGCAAATCTTGGTAATTTGGATACAACACAAGTATTATATAATAGTTTATTATTTATTTTTAGCAGTTTTAAGGTTATATTTTTATATATAGTAACTTTTCAATGGTTTCGAGACATTATTTATTTGCCAACTTTAGTACCACAATTAAACTCTTTACACTTAAAGGAATCATTAATATTTGATTTACCTTCTTACAATTTTTTTAATTTTTTACAAATACCTTCTTATAGTAATAATAAGTTTTTTATAGGTTTTTTAAATAGTATATTTCTAAGTTTACCTGTAAGTTGTTCCCATATAATTAGTTTACGACGATTAATTGTACAAGGTAAACTTGCTGGTTTATTTTCTGCTTTAGGTACAATTTTTGGTCAAATATTATTTTTAACTTTAGTTCTATTTGGTTTTAGAATAGGTGTAATTAATTGGTTTACTTTAGAACCTTTAAATTATATTATTGGTTTATTTATTGTATTTTCTTTATGTTTTGAATTAGGACATGAACGAGCTATCAAGTATTTATCAAATAAAGATACTAAATTACTTTTACAAGTTTTTATTATAAATTTTATTTTATCATGGACTGAGCAAACTTGTTTTTATCAATATTTAGGTAATGTTACTTTTGATTCGCAAACAACTATCCTTGATAGCTATGTTTCAAAATCTCAATTTCATTTTATTTTTATACATTTATCTTATATTCTAGGCATTACTATCGGTACTATTTTTTTTACCGTTCTATTTGGTTTAACCATATATAAAATAACTCAAGAAATTTCTTTTAAATTATGCTTTATATTAAACATCACTTATTCTAGATGGCTTAAATATACAAATCGTGCCCTAATAGTTTTAATAATATTTTTTTCTACAAGCTCAATACCTTATTATGCAACTGAATATACTTTTACTAGTTCGTTAGGTTTTATTTCTAGAGACAAGGCTTATAAAAATACTATTTTTGATGAAATTCAAATCGATATTCCATACAAATCTTTAGGAGGTTATTCTAGATTTAAATCTTTAGATACGGATGTATCTCATTATGACAGAGGTAAATATTTAAAGCTTCCTCGACCCCAAAGCTATGAGGATTTAAATTATCACGGAGAATATTTTTGGACTAGCAGAATTGATAGAAAAAATATGTATCGTCGCCAAAGGCAAAAAGGACGAAAAATGGCTAAAGCACTTTTCAGTCATTTTAAAAATTTTAAATTTTTTAAAAAAATGTCTTACTATGCTCAAAATAAAGATAAACAAAATAAATATGTTAATATAAGTAATCAAAATATAAATTCTATTGAAAATAATCGTAAAGAAAAAATAGAATCTTTAAATAATTTATTTAAAAAACAAGTTAACGCTCCTATAGGTATTAGTAAACGTTTTACAAGGGATTATGAATTAAAAAGTCCACCTGTAGGTTCTTCTTTACGTATTATGCTACAAAATACTTTTTCCAAAAAATTTAAAGGAAATTCGGATAAAATACTAGAAAAAAAACAAAGAGCTATAGAAAGGAAAACTAAAATAAAATATTATAATAATGATGTTTATAAAGTTTTAATGAAAACAGATATTGATTTTTTTTTAAATAGAAAACCAAAAGTTTATAAATTAAATCCTAATGAAGAAAACGAACTTTATAAAAAACAAATAATTTTAGCTAATTATTTTGATAGTTTACGTATTTATAAAAAACTTCCTTATTCAAAAGATTTTGAACACCTTTTTATAGGTTCTAAAAGTTATGCTAATCGTGTATATAATCAAAAATTTAAAGGTACTTTAAGAGTTCTAAGAAGATTGTTTTCATTATCTTTAGTCCAAAAAAAACAAATTAAAAATAAAATAATTTTTAAATATGATCAACCTTTGTTTAAAAAAACAGAAAAAAATTATATATTTCATGAAGAATTAAAATATATAGATAATAAAATATCTCCTTTTTTTGAAGTATCTAATAATTTACCATTTTATTTGGGTTGGGATGAAGTTTTAAGAAAATTAGTCATAAGTAATAGATATTTAACTCGTGATTCTTCAGGATATAATATAAGAGTTTCTAAAGAATTAAAGAAAAAAAGCTATTCAAAATTTAAAAATAATAAAATACCAAATAGAATTGAATTTACAGCATGGCCTTTACCTAAAACAGTAATTGAAGATCCAGAAAATAAAGCTCAGAAATTATCTTATAGCGTATTTTTTGAAACAATAAATAATCCTTTCAATCAAAAAAAATTATTAGGTACTTTTAAGCTTAATAAAGATATAACTACTGAGTGGGATTATGAAACTCTTCCAAAAGCTTTACGTAAAGCAGTTGCTCCATTAATCCCGCCGGGACGCGGAGGTTTTGTTTGGCCAGGAAAGCCTTTATCTAAATATAATTTTAAAAATTTAATAAAACCTTTTATTAAAAATGATATTGAAGAAAGTATAGATGAGGATTTTGTAAATTATGGTGAATAAATCTATAAATTAATCCTTTAATTAAAATTCAAAAATTAATTTTAAAGTTTTTATGAAAATTAAAACTAAAAAAATATCTTAGAAAAAAAATGATTTTTAAAAGATAAATAAAAAAATAAAGTTAAAACTTGTTTTTATTTTTTTTATTTATCTTTTATTTTTTTATAGTTACTTATTAAAATAAAAATTTTTATATTTTATTAAAAAATTAAAAATTAAGCATATGCTTACTTGCTTCTTGTTGCTTAGCAAAAAGCAACAAGAAGCAACAAGAAGACTTGTTTTCTAAGCATAAGATTTATAAAGCTAAGCTTTATAAATTTAACTTTTTTAATTTTAAAAAAGTTAAGCTTAAATTCTAAGCATAAAAAATTATCTAGATTTTATAAGTTTAGTCCATTGTAAATCTTGCAAGTTTTTATTTCTTCGTAAAGGTCTAGTAATTAGTTCTAAAATATCTTTAGCATTACTAAATCCATGTATTTGTGCAAAAGTAAATTCGACAGACCATTTAGTATTTATACCTCTAGCTTCTAACGGATTTGCATGAGCCATACCTGTAATAGCTAAATCAGGTTGTAATTGTCTTATTCTTTGTATTTGATTATAATTATCTGGTTTTTCTACAATTCTAGGAATAGGCACTTTCATTAAAGCGCAATGTTGTTCTAATAACTCTAATTCTCCAGATTGAAATCTTTTATCCAAATACGGAATACCTATTTCATAAACTACCATACCACAGCGAATTAAAAATCTTGCTAAAGAAATTTCTAATAAATTATCCCCCATAAAAAATACTGATTTGCCTTTAATTAAATCTAAATAGTCTTTTAAAGATTCCCAAATTTTGTTTTCCCTTTCTTCTAAATTTTTTGGGATTATTTTAAATACTTTGCAAATTTTTTCAATCCAAGCTCGTGTACCATCTGGACCTATTGGGAAAGGGGCGCTTATTAATTTGCATTTTCTTCTTCTCATTAAAGTTGTTGCTGTTCGACTTAAAAAAGGGTTTACGCCACATACATAAATTCCATCATAAAGTTTAGGTAAATCTAAATATCTTTGCGAAGGCAACCAACCAGATACAACAATATTTTGATTTTTAAGTTCTAAAATTAATTGATTTGCTACTGTTGCGGGTAAAGATCCAAATAAAACTAACGGTAATTCTAACTTTGATGAAACTTTTTTTCCTGGACATCTATGTACCATTGCCGCTAAAACGGTATCTTCTCCTTGAGTAAAGGCATAATCTAAACCATTTGCTCTTGCAACCACTATCGGAATATTAATTTCATTTTCTAACCTTGGTGCCATCCCTTCTAAATCCATTTTAATTATTTCAGTAGTACATGTACCTATCCAAACAATTACACTCGGGTTTCTATCTTGTTTAATTTGTAAACATAATCTTTTTAATTCTTTATAGTCGTTTAGTTGAGCTGATATATCACTTTCTTCTAACTCGGCCATAGCATAACGAGGTTCAGCAAAAATCATAACTCCTAAAGCATTTTGTAAAAAATAACCGCAAGTTTTTGTACCTATAACAAGAAAAAAACTATCTTCAATTTTTTGATAAAGCCAAGCAACACAACTTATGGGACAGAAAGTATGATAATTTCCTGTTTCGCATTCAAAAGTTAATATTTTTTTACTCATATATTTTTAAATTAAAATTAAAAAATTAATAAAAATTGGTTTTAAATTATTATAAAATCTAAACTGTCTTCTTTTGATTTGCTTTTATTTTCATTTGGATTTAAATAAAAATCCGAAAGTAAGCTAAATAATTCTCTGTCCCCTAATTCATGAGCTATAACACCTTCTGGCATAATTAGTAATTGATCCGCTATATTTAAATAATAATCACATATATAATTTAAAATAGATTCTGATTCAGCAAGTTCAAATAAAGTTTTACCTTTAACTCTAGAAATTCTAATATCTTCAATTAATGGTAATATTTCTAAAACTGGCATAGGACAAACTTCGACATATTTATCAATTAAATCTCTTTTGGCTGTCCTATTTCCAACTAAACCTGCTAACCTTAAAGGATGTGTACGTGCTTTTTCTCTGACAGAGGCTACTATTCTATTAGCTGCAAATAAAGCATCGAATCCATTATCAGTTATTATTATACAGTAATCTGCATAATTTAACGGAGCTGCAAATCCTCCACAAACTACATCTCCTAAAACATCAAATAAAATAATATCGTATTCAAAAAATGCATTTAATTCTTTTAAAAGTTTTACTGTTTCACCTACAACGTAACCACCACAACCTGCGCCTGCTGGGGGTCCGCCAGCTTCAACACAATTAACTCCTCCGTATCCCTCATAAATTACATCTTCAGGCCATACGTTTTCATAATGATAATCTTTCAATTGTAAAGTGTCTATTATTGTAGGTATTAAAAAACCAGTTAAAGTAAAAGTACTATCGTGCTTAGGATCACAACCTATTTGTAATACTTTTTTTCCTCGCCTTGCTAAAGCTATTGATATGTTACAGCTAGTAGTTGATTTACCTATTCCACCTTTTCCATAAACAGCTAATTTCATTTTAATTAATCCTTATTTTAATTATAAAATAAATTTATTATATTATATTTATTTTATTATAATTATAAAATACTTGTTTTAAAAACGGAATAAAAATAAATTTTCTGTTTAACTTATTATATATGTATTTTAAAAAATTAAAAACTCTTCTTGTTGCTTAGCAAAAAGCAACAAGAAGCAAGTCTTTTAAGAATTTAAGTTTTCCTTACTTACGTAGTAAGTACTTACTACGTAAGTAAGGCTATAAATTAATTAAATGCCTGCTACTAGATTTGAACTAGTGACAATCCGCGTATGAGACGGACGCTCTAACCAGCTGAGCTAAGCAGGCTTTATTTTTCTCAGAAGACTTGCTTCTTGTTTCTTAGCAAGAAGCAAGTTTTATACTTAGAAAAAAAGCTTAACTTTTTTAATTTTAAAAAAGTTAAATTTATAAAGCTTAGCTTTATAAATCATATGCTTAGAATTTAAGTCTTCTTGTTGCTTTGCAAGGAGCAAGTCTTCTAAGTAAGCATAAGCTTACTTTATCAAAAATAAAAAAGAAAAACAAGTGTTTATTTGCTTTTACTTGCTTCTTGTTGCTTTGCTTGCGAAGCAAGAAGCAAGCAAGCAAATAAAATAAAATATTGATTTTTTTTAATTTTTTTGTTTACAATATAATAAAATCTTACTTTTATTTAAGGAGTATAAATCAAATGGAAGTTAATATTCTTGGATTAATAGCTACTGCACTTTTTATAATTATTCCAACATCTTTTCTTTTAATTTTATATGTAAAAACTGCTAGTCAAAATGAATAAATTTTCTTGTTAAATAAAAATTACTTACTTTTTTGCTTGCATGAGAAAAAAAGTAAGTAATTTTTATAATATAATTAGATAAAAGTTAACTAAAATTACTTACTGCTATGCAAGTAAAGCAAAGCAACACACTATATATAAATATATATTTAGCTTGCTTAGAATTAAAGTCTTTTAAGTTTATACTTAGAAAAAAAGTTAAATTTATAAAGCTTAGCTTTATAAATCTTATGCTTAGAATACAAGCTTAACTTTTTTAATTATAAAAAAGTTAAATTTATAGATTTTACTTTAAAATTTATAAATCTTAACTTTTTTAATTTTAAAAAAGTTAAATTTATAAAGCTTAGCTTTATAAATCTTATGCTTAGAATACAAGTCTTCTTGTTGCTTTGCAAGGAGCAAGTCTTCTTGTTGCTTAGCAAGAAGCAAGTCTTCTTGTTGCTTAGCAAGAAGCAAGTCTTCTTGTTGCTTAGCAAGAAGCAAGTCTTCTAAGTAAGTTAACGGAGAAGGAGGGATTCGAACCCTCGGTAGCTTTAAAACTACGTCGGTTTTCAAAACCGATGCAATCGACCACTCTGCCACCTCTCCACTTTTATTTTTATTAAAATTAAAAAAACAGCTGTGCTTACTTATAAGAGCGGGTAACGCGATTCGAACGCGCGACATGCACCTTGGCAAGGTGCCGCTCTACCACTGAGCTATACCCGCAATAAAGTTTATATTTTATAAATTTTAACTTATTTTTAAAATATTTGCAAATTTTTATATCTAAAAACTTATTTTTATGCCTAGCTTTGCTTTACTTGCATAGCAGTAAGCAAAAAAACATAAGTTCTTATACCTTTATAAGACTTGCTTCTTGTTGCTTTTTGCTAAGCAACAAGAAGCAAGTCTTCTTGTTGCTTAGCAAGAAGCAAGTAAGCATAAGCTTCTAAGTATTTATAATAAAATTTTTATTTATTTTATTTCGAGGATGACGGGACTTGAACCCGCAACGTCCGCCGTGACAAGACGGTGCTCTGACCATTGAACTACACCCCCCTTTATATTTTTATTTACTAACTTTTTGCTTTTTAAATAAAAAAGCAAATACTTTATACTTAGAAGTAAGAAAAAGAAAAACAAAAACAATAAAATATTTTAATTAAAAATATAACAATTACATTTTTAATTGCCTTCGATCGGACTCGAACCGATACGCGTAAGCACCGGTTTCTAAGACCGGCGCGTCTACCAATTCCGCCACGAAGGCTTTGTATTTATTCTAACCAATCTTTGCTTTATTGTCAAACAAATATAGCTTTTTTATTATTTTATTTAGCTCAGAAGACTTGCTTCTTGTTGCTTAGCAAAAAGCAACAAGAAGCAAGTAAGTGAATATCCAGGCATCAAGTTATTTTCCCAAAAGGTCTCCCTTTAAGTATTTTCACTCCTAAAGTATTTAACATCCAAGTTCGGGATGGATTGGTGTGGTTCCACTTTAGTAAAGATACCAGGAAATATTTATGAATAAATTTAGCTGTTTTGCTTATTAATTATACTTAGAAGACTTGCTTAGCAAGAAGCAAGTCTTCTAAGTAAAAGCAATAAAATATAAAATTTATAAAAAGAAGGTCAAAATTACGGTCTATTAGTATATCTTAGCTAAAATCATTACTGATCGTACACTTGATACCTATCAAACGGCTAGTCTTGCCGTGACCTTAAAAGAGTACTCATCTCGAGGTGGGCTTCCTACTTAGATGCTTTCAGCAGTTATCCTCTCCGCACTTGGCTACCCAGCGTATCCCGCTGGCGCGAGAACTGGTATACTATTGGTGCGTCCTTCCAGGTCCTCTCGTACTATGGAAGGATCCTCTCAATACTCTAACGCTTACACCGGATATGGACCGAACTGTCTCCAACTACTCCTTTCGTTTTTTTTAATTACGAGTCAGGAGTTCCTGATTACTCCAAAGCTTTTTTAATTTTAAAGCTTTGTGACTACTTTACTAAGAATAAGCTTATAATACTTAGAAGACTTGCTTCTTGCTTCGCAAGCAAAGCAACAAGAAGATTTGTTTTCTAAGCATAAGATTTATAAAGCTAAGCTTTATAAATTTAACTTTTTTAATTTTAAAAAAGTTAAGCTTTTTTTTCTAAGCAAGGAAGTCAAGGAAAGTCCCTCGATTACTCAAGGGGTTAGACTATACCTTCATCTCGCTATTTTTCTTTGCTTTACAAGCAAGAAAAGGGTGGAAGCGAGTGTCGACGTCTTATATCTCTTTTTTAAGAGATATCCCATCCTTTCGGATGAAGTCGTTACGGGGTCAAGTTACTAGGACTTTTATAATTTTTCTTTTAATATTGATTTATAAAGCTAAGCTTTATAAATTTAACTTTTTTTATTTTAAAAAAGTTAAGATTTATAAATTTTAAAGTAAAATCTATAAATTTAACTTTAAAATTTTAAAAAAGTTAAGGTTTATAAATTATCTTTTACTTTGTAAAAAGACAATTTATAAGACTTGCTTCGCAACAGGAATTAAAAGAACAGTAGGAGAAACGATTTCATAAAAAGTTTTATATGAAGCCGCTGGAATATATAAATTCCTTTGATTATTACCTCCTGCTTTATGTATATTAGTCTTTAAGGCAAATTTTTTTTGTAACACTTTTTGAAGCTTTATTTGATCAGATTCTACAAATCCAGACACATTAATATAAGCTCCTGAAGGAGTATTTTGAGCCTTTCCACCATCATCCATAAACCAAACCGCTAAACTTACTGGATCTAATCTTTTTTCAAGCTCTTCTTCACTAGGTACAATTTTAGTTCGTTTTTCAGTTTCAGAATTTTTTTCATAAAAAAAGGTATCATAAAAAAGTTTTTTGTAAAAATTAGAATAAATTTCAGTTTAACTTAGTATTTATAGATAACTAGTAACCGACTTCCCACGGTATTCCCCTGAGGTGTCCAAACCTAAGGGCTCCACCGTTATGAGTCGAATTTATCATGCAAATCACTTTGCAAGGTCGCAAAGTCTACGACGTTCTGAACCCAGCTCACGTACCGCTTTCATGGGCGAACAGCCCAACCCTTGGAACGTACTACCGCTCCAGGTTGCGATGCATGTTAATCCCTAATTTCTTAAGGCATAGACTATATCATCATCTTGTAGAAACAAACTACAAGCGTTCGGCGTGTTATGGAAAATTTGTTTTTTTCTTTGCTTGATGTAAATAAAAATCAGTGATATTTTTTGCAAAGAAAAAAATTCCATCTCGTACTTTAAAAAGAAACCTTAGATTGGAGATCTATACTCCTATCTACTCCTTGTAATGACTAGCTTTCTATGCGTCGAACTTTTGATTGCGAAAGCTAATTTTTTACTTGGGAGTCTTTTTATTTCCTCAGTCGTTACACGGTTTTAAAAATTTATAAAGCATAGAAGGAATTTTCGAAGCTACCACTGGTCTAATAATATCACAAAACTTTTCTGATTGTTTATTGAAAGTTCCTATATATATATTAAAACCTTTGCCTTGTTTATGGATTTGACAATCTATTTCAAAGTTTTTCTTCAGCACATTTTTTAAAAGATGAACTTCTTGAAAAGAAAAACTATTAGTATGAAGTCGTAACCCTCTACAATCTGTTCGTAGTGCTCCGTCGTCTAAATACCAAACTGCTAATGCTAGCTCTGATTTCAAATACTCGTGTATATTTTGGGGGATTGTTTTGACTTTATTAGTATAAAAAATCTGATAATAATCATTAAAAAAAGGTTTTGTTAATGTTTTAAAGCGTACCTTTTTATAGTTTTTATGATTTCTTTTGTCATAAACTGAATATTCCACTATAGGGGTTGTATAAGGTTGAAGAACCAAATGCTTCCATTTGACATATTCCAATTGAGAAATACTGTGATCAAAAGCAACTCTATAATTTATTCCATTTTGTTGAACATTACAATCTCCTAGTATACAACCAATGAGTAAATCTTTTTGTTCTAGTTCTAGCATATTTCATTTTTAAAACTTCGCACGGTATTGCCATAGCGCTGCTGAGTAATAGCGCCTTAGGGTTCACCGTTATAAGCCGAATTTTCTTGGAAAGTCACCCTTCCAAGGGCCCAAATTACTAAGCCGACATCGAGGTGCCAAACCTTTCCGTCGATATGAACTCTTGGGAAAGATCAGCCTGTTATCCCTAGAGTAACTTTTATCCGTTGAGCGACGGCCCTTCCACTCGGCACCGTCGGATCACTAAGGCCGGCTTTCGCCCCTGCTCGACTTGTAAGTCTTGCAGTCAAGCTCCCTTCTGCCTTTACACTCTACGGCTGATTTCCGTCCAGCCTGAGGGAACCTTTGCACGCCTCCGTTACTTTTTAGGCAATAATGTTAATTTACTCGTGACTTATTAGTATTAGGTTTAATTCTAATCGTAGGGAATTTATAATGAAAACTTTCAAGTAAATGAGGAAAAATTAAAAATCTCAATTTTTCATAAGATTTTCCAGAAATATAAATCTTAACTTTTTTAAAATTAAAAAAGTTAAATTTATAAAGCTTAGCTTTATAAATCCTAAAACGATCTCTATCTTTACTTTTCCAAGCATCTAAATCAAATTTTTTCTTTAAAATTATACATAAGGTATTTATTTCTTCCTTTGTAAATCCTTGAGTATTTAAATATACACCTTTGGATTGTGAAGATTTCAAAGATCCATCATCCATATACCAATAAGCTAAACCTAAAGGAGTTAAGAGATTTAATAAAAGACTTTCTTTTGGAATTATTTTTTTACCTTTATCATCATAAAAAAGTTGAGCATAAAACCTAAAAGTCGAACTAGATAAGGTTTGAAAAGCATAATTATACGAATTTCCTTTTGCTTTTTTTTGAGGACTTTTTAAACAAAAATCTTCCCAAATATCATAAAGATGAAAGACATAATCCTTATGTTTTTCTGATTGTTCAATTTTCAATCTAAAGGTCTTTCCTTTATTTTGAGTTTCAAGATGACCATCTCCTAAGATAATACCAATTAAAATTTCTTTTCTTAACTTCTTTAAATCTTTTTTTTCTAAAGAAGACATATAATATTTACAGTGACAGTTGTTATATTTTGCACTTATATTTACTAAGCTTCCTAAGAATGTAAATTTCTCCTTAGCTAAGCTCTAAGCTAAGAAAGCTTTTAGTCGCCTAAAAGTTCAGACTATATCATCATCCTTTACTTTTTAAAGGTAACTAGGATGTCAAGCGTGTAGTCGTTGAGGGGTTATATTTAGATTTAGTAAATAAACTTCCCTGCTGATTGTCCGCACCGTGTACATTTTCACTTTTTTTATAAAAAAAGTAGTAACGGATACTATTTTAAACTTACTAATTAACTTATTAATAAGATCTTTTAATCAATATTTTAACGGAAAAATACGATTTTAAGAACGGAGGTTCCAGCATACAGCTCAATTTGCCTTAGTATCTTACGAAACTAAGCGCCCCATAATTAAGGCGACCGCCCCAGTCAAACTGCCTACCTGAAACTGTCAAGTGTCCTGATTCAAGGATCACCATTAGAATTCTAGCTCTCCCAGAGTGGTCTCTCACTGATGGCTCCAATCTCTCCAGAAAGAAATTATCAACGCCTCCCACCTAGTCTGCGCAAGAAGAGCCCAAATCCAATTCCAGGCTACAGTCAAGCTTCATAGGGTCTTTCTGTCCAGGTGCAAGTAGTCCGCATCTTCACAGACATGTCTATTTCACCGAGTCTCTCTCCGAGACAGTGCCCAGATCGTTACGCCTTTCGTGCGGGTCAGAACTTCATTTTGTTAGCAATGAGTTTCCTCATTGATCAGACTATACCTTCAACTTCTCCACAAATCCTTAGAAGATCTTCTTTCAAATATTTTCGTTTACCTGATTGATTCATTTTTACTGCATTTTCGATAATAATCATTAAACCTTGACGATTTAAATGTTTACTATTTTTCATTAAAAGACAGATAATTTTGAATCTTTCAAAATCTTCTTTCTTGGCGCTTATTAATTGATACTTTTCAAAATGTGGAATTATTTTTTCGTTTAAAGATTTTAAATCTCTAACCTCATATTTATAACTACCTTCTTTTTTGTCATATCTAATGCCACCAGTATTAAAAAATTCTTGTAAACTTTTTAGTGTATCCACGGATCTTTCATGTTGACCTAGTGAAAAACTTGGTCTAACTTCCAACTTCATTTTTAAGGAAGCACGTTTATTGAAAGATACGCAAAAACAACCTTCACCATCCACAAAACCTGTTACCCAAAAAGGATTTAAAGTAAAGCTTCTTAGTTTAATATTCATAAAGATCACTTCTTAAATTTGGGTTATTAACTATAGATAATATTCTTTCACTTAGAATACAAGCTTAACTTTTTTAATTATAAAAAAGTTAAATTTATAGATTTTACTTTAAAATTTATAAATCTTAACTTTTTTAATTATAAAAAAGTTAAATTTATAAAGCTTAGCTTTATAAATCTTATGCTTAGAATACAAGTCTTCTTGTTGCTTAGCAAGAAGCAAGTCTTCTTGTTGCTTCGCTTGCTTTGCAAGAAGCAAGAAGCAAGTCTTCTTGTTGCTTAGCAAGAAGCAAGTCTTCTAAGTTCTTTATTATCTAAGAGAAGTGCCAACGTGTTGATCGCTTACTTAAAAAATAAGCAATCCTCTCCTTTCGGATCAGTCGTTACGGGTCTCGTAAAATTAAAAATTTTAATTTACTCGTTCCCACGGTATTCCCATGGTTTACTTAGAATTTAAGTCTTTTAAGTTTAAAACTTTAGGGTTCACCGTTATGAGTTGGTGTACTAATAAGAACTCACGTTCTTATTCAGGCAAATTCTTCTTACCTGACAAGGAATTTCGCTCACTAAATCTATCCATTTTCATGGTAAGGTGGACTCTATCTTAGATTAGAAAGACTATTTATACCTTCTCTTAATTTACGTAGCTTATCTAAACCTTCTAAAGTTAAATGTTCTTTTTTTTCCATTAATAAAACTGCCGACCGAAAACGTTCAAAAGAGATACGTTTTTTTGTTTTAAGTTTATGTTTTTCAAAAAAAGGAATTATTATTGTTTGAAGATGGTTTAAATTACGTACTCGATAACACATTCTATTTCCGTGATTTTTACGAACCACACCACATTTCCAAAAGGCTTTCAAGGCATTAAGAATTTGTACATCGGATTCGTGTTGAACAACGGTAAATTCTGGAAGTGCTTGATAACCAAGTTTCATAAGGTTATTTTTATTAATGTCGATATGGAAACATCCTTCTCCATCAACAAAACCTACTATCCACTCAGCATTAAGTATGGTTGTCATTTTTAATCTCCAAACGTATTAGTCTCTGAGGATTCTTATAAAAAATAAAAATAAAAAATTTATAAGTCTTTCCTGCTGATTGTCCCCTTGTCTTTTAGATTTTTACTGAATTAAAAAAAAACGAGTACTAAAAAGTTTTTGAGGAGTTTCCAGCATATAGTTTGGTTTTACTAAGGCTAGCGATGATTTGTGATTATCAAAATCAACCTTAGGACCGTTCATTAATGTTAACAAACTTTAAATGCTTTTTATAAAATAAAAGCTATAAAAAGATGTGCTCTAAAAGATTAGAAAACTCTAACTTTTTAAGCCTCTATGTCACCATAGAGATCGGACTCTATCATCTCAGGAGTTTCGTTCTTTTCTAAGAACTTCTGAGTCTGGCGTATTAGTCTCTGAGGATTTCTTTAAATAATAACTGAGTATAACTGAATCGCTATACTTTCGGTTTGCTATAACTGCTGCTGTATTCAGCCGCAGAGAAAGTATTTTCTCAATATCTTCTTGCATCAGAATTTCTTTTTCAAGAATTTTTAAGATTTGACAAAAATTTGAAAAATCTCGTTGTTTTTTTGCTGAATGAAACCTGTACTTTTTAAAAAAGGGAACAATGTAATCTTTGAGAGCATTGATATTGCTCACTTGATAAGTGCTTATTCCTTCTTTAGAAGTTGTAAGATTTCCACATTGGAGATGTTTCCTTAAAAGAGCTAAAATATGTCTTTCTTTTTGATCAACAGCAAAACTTGGTACTATTTTCCACGGAAAAGAATCGCTTTGTTTACGTAGTAAAAGCAAATCCATACTTTCTTCTAAGCTTTTTGAAGCAACGGATTTCATACTTCTTTTTGCTACAAAACTGACACTAAATGACCCTTCAGCATCTACAAATCCAGCCAAATAATAACCGATATTGGGTGGTACTTTTTTTATATCAAAATTCATAATTATTTTTAAAGATCTTTCCTGCTGATTGCCTCTACTTTAACATTGTCACTGAAAAAAAATTTCGAGTAGTTAAAGAATAACGAGATATTCCAGCATATAGCCAAATTTTACAACTACAAAACATAGTTACGGCCGCCGTTCACCGGGGCTTCGGTTGTTAGCTTTTTCCTTGCGAGCAACGAATAACCAACTTCCTTCACCTTCCGGCACTGGGCAGGCGTCAGCCCCCATATATCGTCTTGCGACTTTGCGGAGACCTGTGTTTTTGGTAAACAGTCGCCTGGGCCTGGTCACTGCGGGTTACCGTTTATAGGTAACCACCCCTTCTCCCGAAGTTACGGGGCCATTTTGCCGAGTTCCTTAGAGAGAGTTTTCTCGCGCCCTTTGGTATTCTCTACCTACCTACCTGTGTCGGTTTCGGGTACAGGTAAATTTTATTATAAAGTAGTTCGAACTTTTCTAGGAAGTTTGACAATTCATTGAGAATTACTCATAAGCTTAGAAAACAAGTTTTCTAAGTTACAAATAAAACCGTTTTACATCTTGGCTCAAGAATAGTTTTTCTTCTATCTATCATAGCGTTGAATGCTTCCATCGAAATCCAAATTCGATCAATTATTGCCTTCTTCGTCCTTCGGTACAAAATAAAATTTAGTACAGGAATATTAACCTGTTTTCCATCGACTACGCTTTTCAGCCTGGTCTTAGGTCCTGACTAACCCTCCATGGACGAACCTAGTGAAGGAAACCTTAGGTTTTCAGGGCATTGGATTCTCACCAATGTTTGCGTTACTCAAGCCGACATTCTCACTTCCGCTTCGTCCACATTGACTTTCGTTTATGCTTCACACTAGAGCGGAACGCTCCCCTACCGATTTCTTTTAAGCAAAGTTAAGCAAAACGATTGTTTGCAAAAAAACATAAGAAATCTCATAGCTTCGGCAGACCGCTTAGTCCCGTTCATTTTCGGCGCAAGAACGCTCCACCAGTGAGCTATTACGCACTCTTTTAAGGGTGGCTGCTTCTAAGCAAACCTCCTGGTTGTTTCTGCATTCTCACCTCCTTTACCACTTAGCGGTCATTTAGGGGCCTTAGCTGATGATCTGGGCTGTTTCCCTCTTGACGATGAAGCTTATCCCCCACCGTCTCACTGATTGACGGAAAGCTATACCTAGTATTCTTAGTTTGCTACGATTTGGTACCGCTCTCGCAGCCCGCACCGAAACAGTGCTTTACCCCTAGGCAGCCCTTTTAATTTTCGTCAATCGCTGCGCCTCAACGCATTTCGGGGAGAACCAGCTAGCTCCGAGTTCGATTGGCATTTCACCCCTAACCACAACTCATCCGCCGATTTTTCAACATCGGTCGGTTCGGACTTCCACTTGGCTTTACCCAAGCTTCATCCTGGCCATGGTTAGATCACCCGGGTTCGGGTCCATAAAAAGTGACATAAGCCCTATTCAGACTCGCTTTCGCTTTGGCTCCTTCTATAGGAATTAACCTAGCCACTTTCTATAAGTCGCCGGCTCATTCTTCAACAGGCATGCGGTCAGGCTCTTATGTAGCCCTCCCACTGCTTGACAGCTTACGGTTTCATATTCTATTTCACTCCCCGACAGGGGTTCTTTTCACCTTTCCCTCGCGGTACTACTTCACTATTGGTCACCCAGGAGTATTTAGCCTTACGAGGTGGTCCTCGTTGATTCACACGGGATTTCACGTGTCCCATGCTACTCGGGATAAAATATTAAATATAAGTTTTTACTTACTTACTTAGAAAAAAAGCTTAATTTTAAAAAAGTTAAATTTAT